TGAATGAATAACAGATCCAGATCCTAAAAATAATAATGCTTTGGAATAAGCATGAGTAATCAAATGAAATAAAGCACTTCGATAAGAACCCATACCTAGAGCTAACATCATATAACCCAATTGAGACATTGTCGAATAGGCTAAACCCCTCTTAATATCTTTTTGAGCAAGAGCTAAAGTAGCTCCTAATAATACTGTTATTATACCTATCAACGAAATTATATTCATTATATGGGGTATAACTATGAAAAGAGGAAGAAGGCGAGCTACAAGAAAAATCCCCGCTGCCACCATAGTAGCAGCATGTATAAGAGCCGAAATGGGAGTGGGTCCTTCCATAGCATCAGGTAACCATACATGAAGAGGAAATTGTGCAGATTTAGCAACTGCACCGGCAAATAATAGAGCAGCACACAATGTAACAAAGGGAGAATTTACTTGATTGTTATAAATCAAGTTATTGAATATTTCAAATAAATCCATAAATTCAAAACTACCGGTTATCCAATAAAAACCTATAATGCCTAATAATAAACCAAAATCCCCTACACGATTTGTTACAAATGCCTTTTGACAAGCATTTGCTGCAAGAGGTCTTGTAAACCAAAAACCGATTAATAAATAGGAACACACTCCAACCAATTCCCAAAAAATATAAATTTGTATCAAATTCGAACTAGTAACTAATCCTAACATTGAAGTACTGAAAAAACTCATATAAGACAAAAATCTCAAATAGCCTTGATCATGAGCCATATAATTATCACTATAAATAAGAACCATAATTCCAACAGTAGTGATTAACATTGACATAATAGAAGTAAGTGGATCGATCAAGTATCCGAATTCGAAAGAAAAATCATTATTGAGAGTCCAAGACCAGACATATTGATAGATAGAATTGCTATTTATTTGCTCAATAGACAGATTAGTTGAAAAAATCATGACTATATTTAACAATAAAATATTTAGAAAAGCCCACATACGACGAAGATTTTTCGTTACTGTCGGAAAAAGAAGAAGTCCTACTCCTATTAATATAGGAACTGGAAGTGGAACGAAAGGTATGATCCACGCATATTGATATGTCTGTTCCATAAAAAAAGTTTTTTTATTCTTAATTACTATTAATTTTTTCCGATTTGCCGGATCTTAGCTCTTTTCAAAAGAGTCAATAAAAAATCACGATATGCACTAACCACGATATGCACTAACATAAATAAAAAATTTTCTAAATTTTTAGTTATTCTTTCTGTTAAATACTTCAAATATTCAAATCAAGAAGTTCCAATTGGTCAAATCGTGATTAAATCATAGGAAAGAAAAACATTAAAGTTTCCCTTTAATTTGAAAATTCAAATCAAAGATAAAATTTAGTCTCTTTCCCCGAGTTTGCCAAGTTAATAAACAAAATGAAATTAAAGTGTTTATTAAACATACTAAAAACATGGGGGTTCTCCCCTTTCTCGAGGTATTGTCTATTTGATGTAAATGAAATAAATATAGATAGAATGATGGAAGAAAAGAAAGGGGGAAATTAGTTCATATTCGTTATTGTATTAAGTTCCATTAATTCCATTTCTATTGCATAAGGGATTCTAAAAATATGGATTTGAAAAGAATTTGAAAGATAAATATCAACCAAAAAATCTATTTTTTTTTGAAAAGATATTCTTTTCAAAAAAAATATATATAGAATGAATTAGCAAAGCGCTTATTTTTCAATAGATGTCTTTCACATCCAGCTATACCAATGAGTAATCTCTTAATTTTTATTTAAATGGCAGTTCCAAAAAAGCGTACTTCTGCATCAAAAAAGCGTATTCGTAAAAATTTTTGGAAAAGGAAGGGGTATAGGGCGGCGTTAAAAGCGTTTTCCTTGGGGAAATCTCTTTCTACTGGGAATTCAAAAAGTTTTTTTGTGCAACAAACAAATAAAAAAGAAAATAAGTAAAGTAATAAAACATAAAATGTTGGAATAATCTCAATCTACCCGACTCAAAAATGGACTCGTTTCAAAAAAAATTCCCTATTTTCATTCCCTAGGCTTTTAGAATCTGTATAATAAGAATTCTTCTCTTTACCTTATCAAATAAAAAAAAGTTTTTTTTTGTTGACAAAAAACACAATAGAATTTGTTTTGTTTATTTTATCATTTCCAAGGTGGGGAGTCCTTTTTTCCCCATCCATCTGTTTTGTTTGTTCCAATAATATAAGGTTTTCTTCATTAGATATAGCCACTTTTTTGATAGATCTATAGAAGCGTGAGTAGCCAATCTTTGTTTACGCAAATTTCCAAAATTAGGGAAATTGTTTGATTTTTGATCCAATTTCTAAACCTTTTTGTGCAACCTTCTTACTTTTATTTTTATATTGTCCTTGAATTCCTATATAGACCCTGGTCTATTTCTCGTCATCAACCCACTCAAAATACTTAGTGAATCTGTAAAAATATGTATCAATTTTGGATGATCAAAAAGCTATTCTTTTTTTTTTCATT